TGCCAAAATAGGAATAGCACTTGATATTATTAGAAATACCCAGAAAATATCATATTCGTAAAGCAGAAACATAGACGAACTCCTATGAATGTGAAAAATAGACCGGATTAGTTGATTCGACCTGGAATTCATTGTCAAGTCATCTGCAACTGTTTGCTTAGTCAAAACAACAATTCACTTTGATCGAATCGTCTAGTTTCGTTTGTTTGCTGTGTTTACATGTTTCGTTTTAAGATTTATTGATTGGAATTAATCCTATTTACATTACACTTATTTCTATTTTATTTCGATATAGTACTAATTTGTATAGTAATAGTATACAAATTAGTACTATACAAATCCAAAACAAGTAAAACTTTTTCGTTTTCACTTCATTTCGTATTTTTCTAAATAAAAGGAATTCAAATATATAACTAGTATCTAATATGTATTAGAAATAAAAAACCTTCAAAGTCGAAATTTATTCTATTTATTTTATTCTATGTCTATATCTATATAGAATAAATTTTTTTTCTATCTATATTTTATATCTATATATATTTCTATATATATTTAATTTATGATATGAGATTTATGTTTATGAGATTCTGTATGAAATTATGTTTATGAAAAGATCTTTGTTTTTCAAACTCTGACGTGTCAACAAATACATACAATAAGGTGCTCCTAAATCCGTGCGACTCAAAAAAAAAGGATTCACCAAAATTTGGGGTATACCGAAGAAGTCTCACTAACTCTTTGATTACGGACAGTAAAAGAGGAAAATTCAATTGATATAGAATCAATATAAAATCAATCTACCCACGAGGATTAATTAAGAAAATGGGGTTTTGTTTATTTTATTTTTATTCTTATCCAAGAAAAAAAGAGCGAGTGGATCCATTGAAATGCGCTTTTGTTTTCAGTTTTATACTCTGAGCGATCTCCCTGTGAGCGAACTTATGGGAATGGTTTTAACCAAGCAACTGGAAGCGCCCAGTTCCAATCAACAAAGAATACAATAATTAGGAAAAAAACTATACAACTTTTTTACTTGTATTTTTTATTTGTATTTGGATATTTATTCTTTATTGTTTTAGTTTGCTTTAGTTTTAAGAATATTATTTTCATTTCATTTTTATTAATTTTATTAATTTAATGAATATTTAAAATTTATAAAATAAAAATATAAAATATAGGGCTATACGGACTCGAACCGTAGACCTTCTCGGTAAAACAGATCGAACTGATTATTATCAAAATGATTCGACCTATTTCAAAGACCCAACATGCATTTTTTTGCATTGGGCTCTTTCATTAACTGATAAAAATATCAGTTAGTCTACCATATTTTTTTTTTTTCTCTTAGAAAAAAAAAGAAGATGGTTCCGTGTGCTCTGATTCATTACTGATACAGGAGCACTACCAAAGTGTTTCAAAGAGGGGAAGGGTTATCTTGACGTAGGTCTGCTTCTGGCCTAGATCAACCTAAGTTAAATGGAGTCTCTATCATCCTGATTAAAAAATAAAACATGAAACTTCATACACCTTAAGATTCATAGGACGAAAAGAGAATTTTTGAGGTCCTTATACTCATTATGCCTAGCATTGAATAGACTGGGTATTCACCCTATCAATATCTCAAATCAATGATGGGTTCGATTCGGATCCTACCCAAACGGCACCCGAATCGGACCGAACCATTTGTCAGGCTATTGTTCTCTTGTTTTGTTCCTTCAAAGTAATGGAGTAAGACATCGATTTCTCAAAAGGATCAATTCTTTTGATTGCATGATAGACTCCCTGAAAAACATTGGCGCGCGTGTAAACGAGGTGCTCTACCAACTGAGCTATAGCCCTTGTGTTTGTGATACATATTTTATTTTTATCATATTATGTAGATAATTTCTTGTCAAGATGAATATTACATGATCCAACATCATACTCATACCTTTTTGGTCTGTTTGATTGGTATTGCTTAGAAGTAATATTGGATTTAGAATCATCGATGTGATAGGTCCCTTTTCTTTCTCTTTATGATTCCTTATGATAATAAATGACCTACTTAACTCAGTGGTTAGAGTATTGCTTTCATACGGCGGGAGTCATTGGTTCAAATCCAATAGTAGGTAGAACTTATTAGATACCATTGATCCCGGTGTCTAATAAGTTTTTCTACCCACCTTTTTTTATTGATTTTTTATCTTTTTCATCCTATTCTATTTCCGTTTTCAATTTTAAAATTCTTCGTTAGATCAAAATCTGATTTCACTTTTGCTTTTGATTGTATTTGATTCTATTTAATCGGCAGAATCAAAATGGGATGTATAAACGAAAGTTCTGTTTATACGGAAATTCTTTCGATTAACCAACTAGTTACGAAATCGCGTTGATAGCCTCTACTCGTGTCCTAGCCCGTCTGAGAGCTAGATTCGCCTCAATTGTTTGCCTCTTGCCTTCAGCTTTCCTCAAGTTAGCTTCCGCTATTTCAAGAGCTTGCTGAGCTTCTTGTGGATCAATG